TATCAAAAAATCTCTTTTATATATTCAAAAAAAAAATTTAAAAAGTGAAACACGATAATTTCGTGAAAATTACCTATGAAACATCATATACAGATAAGATACCTGATTAGATAATATCTGCGTAACAATTTTGATTTTTGTTATGGGGTTTACATATACCCATAATTCCTGTTATAATTGAAATTGATAAGGATTTTATTTTTTTTTAAATCAAATAAATAAAAACTGATTAGTTTAGTTATGTATCAATTTGAATTTACTTATCTCTTTAAGTAAACACAAAGGAAACACTGTTTTAGATTCAAATTGAAGAATCGTTCCTGAATTTACAATCAATAGTTAATAGTTAACGGTTCAAATTTGTCCTAATTTTTTGGTTTTGTGACTGAAAAATATATATATTTGGGATTTTAAGATACGCTACAATCAAAGGATTTCTTTTCGGAAAGGTTTTAAAGAAAACGGGATGCAAAATACAAGTACAAGAAAAAAAACAAAAGGGGAAATTTTGTCATATATTTTGTATCGTTTTGGCGGCATGGCCGAGCGGTAAGGCGGGGGACTGCAAATCCTTTTTCCCCAGTTCAAATCCGGGTGTCGCCTGATTAACAAAAGAGTCGAAATACCTTATTCTGTTTTGCTGATATAACGTGCCAAGTTTTTCCAGCAGAAGCAAGCGTCTGTTCCATAAATTATGGTTTAAGGAAAACTTATAATCATGAAAAAGAACTGGTAACTTTTTATCTGATAGTCCTTGCACTACTAACGTAGTGTCTACTGGCTGAGTCTTGAATTAGATTGGATAGTGGCGGGGGAATCTAATTAAATTATTAGTTGTGGAAAGAACAGAAGAAACTTTGTATACATACTCATGAAAGTTTATGAGTACTCTGGCATTCAATCAATAGTAATTTGATTGAATGGATAATTAGCTTTTTTTGACTTATATATATAAGTACTTATATATACTTTTAGTTTATGTACTTTTACTTATTTTTATATAAACTATAAAGTTCATAATTAAAGTGCAAAAATAAATATTACCCCTTCGATAACCTCTAGTCAAGAGCGTAATAGGACGCTTTCGATTATTTCATAGGGACAATCGGATATGGTAAAATTTATATCAAATAAATGGGAAAAATGAAAAAGAAAAAAAATAGGGGTATTCGATATATAATGATCTATCTTGATTCTATATTTTTTTCTTTTTGACTTAATGAAAATGAAAGGTGACAAAAGAGAGAATAGGTCTTATTTTTCTGACATATTATTAACATTCCTTTGATACTTCTGCTACTTCAAAGGCTGTCTCTGCGTATTTTGCTTGTGCTTAATGTTTTCTGATTCTACTAGAAATCTTATAATTATAAGAACTGTTCTAATTGGATTTATTGGATTGTTTCATCAATACAATAGTGTTGGATCAGAATCCCCTTTTGACTATGCGCTGGAAATTCTACTATTATTAGTGAACAATAATTGAAAAATTCCTTCATAGAGATCGAGGACAAAATTCACATGGATATAGTAAGTCTCGCTTGGGCTGCTTTAATGGTAGTCTTTACATTTTCCCTTTCACTCGTAGTATGGGGAAGAAGTGGACTCTAGAAGTACTACTAATTGAGTTTAGGAATCAAACTGTATCAATTTTTTTTATAGATCGTTCTGTTCTGGAAATACTTTTTTTTTATTTGACTATTTCACTTTCAAAATGAAATTTGAAAATTTTTTTATTTCGAAATCCGAAGAAGTTCCCATGAACCTCTAGATCCTCTGTCAACTGCTCAATCAATTACTTCTTTGTGGGAATGCTAACAATAAGATTACTTGATTTTCTCATATTTTATTATATTATAAACATCCCCTTATTCTTTCATTGATTTGAATCTTTCTTTCAATGGATATCGGAATTCATATTAAAAAGAATCAGAAATCTAGGAATTAGAATCGTAAAGTAAAAGCTGTCTTTGGGATTATTTCAGATTGATTGGAATCAACACAAATCAAATAGAAATAGATGAAGCAAAGAAATAGAATTAGAACATAACACTCTGTACATTATATATGGAATTGATATCTATATATCAATTCCATATATGAAGATCATAATGTCGATTAATATTAATATATATATATATTAAATTAACCTGTATCTTCATACAACAAACTTTATACAGTATAATAACAATACTAGATACTAGATAGTATGGTAGATAAATTTTTATCTACCACACTATCTAGTATCTCATAGAATACTGCTGAGTATAGTTCGATCGTTTCATTTAAAACGCGAAATTGGAATCCTTTTTATTTTATTTCTTCTCTTCAATCATTGATAAGAACTAAAAAGTCACAAGTTTAATTAAAATTAATCACTTTGACTTATTGTTTTTACGTATATTATAAGTAAAAAAGCAGTAGGAACTAAAATGAACAGTGCAGTAGCAATAAATGCGAGAATATTTACTTCCATAATTTCGTTTTTAATTTTTCTTTAATTCGCACTAACTCGGGATTTAATCCCATAGAGATGATAAATCTTTTGTCTGTAAATTCAATGGGATGAATATGAATTACACTTGATGTAATCGAATCAGATCAATATCATGAATAAAAATATCTGACAAATTGATTCATCGTCAAGAATTGAATAGTATAAGATAGGAAAATCTTTTATCCATACCGAATTCCAACGTCAATTCCTGATACACTCAAAAACACCTTTAACTTTATTTTATTTTTAGTTAAATTTTTCATCCTTTCTTTTCTATAAACTAGCATCCTCCTTGTACAATCGTTTGATGAAGTATCCTCTAACCGCTTTTACGCTTACCATTGGTTCTAAACAAACCCAAACAAACAATAGAAGAAATGAAAAAAAAGGATTCCTGTTGGGAATGAAATTATACTATTTGTACCCCCTTTCACAGAAAAAAGGAAGGATTAATTGCTGTATTTTTTTATTGGATTTGTATCCATCGGGACTGACGGGGCTCGAACCCGCAGCTTCCGCCTTGACAGGGCGGTGCTCTCACCAATTGAACTACAATCCCAAAGAAAGAACATACTAAAATAAAGTGTACAGTCTACATATTCATATGATTTCATTCAAAAACTTTTGATATGGATATGTTCTTTAGCAAGAGCGGCATGGATTAATAATAATCTTTTCATTATTTCCAAATCAATGGATAGTCAATCTTTCAATGCAAAAGGTCTTTTTGCTTTACTCTTTTCCTTAGACTTTACATCTTGATCTAAGTCTAGATCATTAGACTGTAAATAAATAGTGATCACGGTAAAGATATAAAGATATATGAATATGTGAAAATTTTACGTTTTTCTATTGGGATCGAGCATTTATGGAGAACATAAAATGGGTTATATCACTTCATGATGGATCAGTGAATTATTGGGCCGAGCTGGATTTGAACCAGCGTAGACAAATTGCCAACGAATTTACAGTCCGTCCCCATTAACCGCTCGGGCATCGACCCGGGAAAAATCAATCCAGGCTTAGCAATAATCCATGATCCACTTCCTTTCGTAGTCCCCTACCCCCAGGGGAAGTCGAATCCCCGCTGCCTCCTTGAAAGAGAGATGTCCTGAACCGCTAGACGATGGGGGCATATGTGCACAACCGCCATCATACTATGATCATAGTATGAATAGTTTTTCAAATTGTCAATATAATGGAATCGTATGAATCAATGCGAAGAATCTTTCTATCTTTCACGATTATATAATTTTTTTATTATTTCTATTTCTGAATCATTCATGCTAATCAATATTCTCTAATTTCAATATTCTATGATTCAATAAATAAATCTATCTTGTTTTTTTTATTGTTAATATTATTTTATAATATTAATATAATATTAATAAATAAGAAATTTTTTTCTCTAACAATTTGGTTTGTGGGGGACAAGCACAAGCGCTTTATTAATGATTCGATGAAATATTTTGGATTTAGGTTGAATTGATAGGTACATATATCAATCAAATGAATTTCGTTATGATGGCAATTAGCATCTAGCTTGAAAAAATTCCTTGCATTGATATTTTTGAAAGTAAAAAAGCCTTTTTGTACTTACAAGTATATCCTATAACTCAACTCAATTATGTAAATCAAATTTATCGTTCCTGCGTGAACCACTATACGTCAAAAATTTATTTGAACACATAAGATATATGTAAAAGATCTATTTATATACATAGAATATGTATATAGACTAAATATATAGTGACTCACGCCTTAAATTCAGAAATTGAATCAAACATGCCCTTTTAACTCAGTGGTAGAGTAACGCCATGGTAAGGCGTAAGTCATCGGTTCAAATCCGATAAGGGGCTTTGGCTTTTTCATAAAACTCCCGCGGTAGTATTTCTATTTAAAGGAAGAATAGAGATATTTTTTATATTTGTATTTGATTTGTAATAAAACAAAGTAACAAATTATATTAATTTAATATATTATAATGAATTATATTTATAAGGGTGACCATTTGCTATTCTATTTATTATATATTATACTTAATAGTATTACGTTTATTACGTTTATACTGAACAATAATAAGTTGTCTACTTGAATCTCAAAATATTCCTAATTTCCTATTTTTTATTATAGCAATCAAATCAATTAGAAATCAACAAAAGAAAAAAGTAAGTGGACCTAACCCCTTGAATCATAACTATAATCCACTATTATGATATTAAAATTCAAAATTTGAATAGTGAAGCTTTTGTTTTTCATTTTCATATCTCTTTGGATTACGCGGTAATCTGTCGATATTGCCGATTAAATCTTCTTGTTCCTAACTTGTTATATAGTATAGGAAAAAGTTAGGAATAAATAGCTATTTTCTTTATTTACAGAAAAGGGTTTATTCTAAGTCACAACATAAGAGACGTTTTAAATATTTTTATTCCAGAACACAAGGCAAGATCAATATATATCTTATTATATATATTTTAGAAAAGATATCAGATCGTGGTTT